TGTATAAATATAGGGGAAATATATACATATATATATATCTAATATATATTTATAAAAATATATTTTTATATATTTTTTTATATTATTTAAAGAAAAATTATTAAACACGGTCTAGGAATTATTATTATTATAAATTATATATATATATATAATAATAACAAATAAATATAAATAATATTAAAAATTAATTTATATATTAAATTTTATAATTAATTATTATTATTACTAAGAGTATAAACATATAAAATTTAATCTTGAATATTAATTTATAAAATTTTAAATAGCCAATGTAATTTTTAATAGGCATATTATTTGAAAAAAAATAAGAATTATTTAATATTTAATAATATTATTATAATTAAATATTTATTATTATTATTATTATTAAATACTTTATTGTTATTATTAATATTAAATATTTAATATAAATAATATTATTAAATATTTAATTATAATAATATTATTAAATATTAAATTATAATATTATTATTAAATATTTAATTTAAAAAAAAAACAAAAAAAAAATCTATGCAAAAAAAAAATTATATAAATAAATTTTTTATGATTTTAAAAATTTTTTTTAAGTTTATTTTACATATAAATTTTAGTGTTAATTTTTAATTATTTTAATAATAGTTAATTTATTTTGTAGTAATTAACATTAAAAATTTAAGAAATTAAGATTTAGTAATATAAAAATTAATAACAAATTTTGTGCCAGCAGTTGCGGTTATACAAAAATTAAATTGAATTTTATTAGTAATTAATAAATATTTTAAATATAATTTAAATATTAAATTATTAGGTGAAATTTTAATTTAATTAAAAATTAATAATTAAAATATGATTTAATAAATTTTATTATAAACTAGGATTAGATACCCTATTATTAAAAATTTAAATAATAATACTAAAATAGTATGTAATTATTTATTGAAACTTAAATAATTTGGCGGTATTTTAGTTCATTTAGAGGAATCTGTTTATTAATTGATAATCCACGAATAATTTTACTTAATTAAAAATTTTGTATATCGTTGTTAAAAAAATATTTTTAAATAATTTTAATATTTTAAAATTTAAAATAAAAATTAAATCAGATCAAGATGCAGATTATAATTAAGAATATAATGGATTACAATAAAATTATTTATATGAATATTTAATTGAAATATTAAATTGAAAGTGGATTTAAATGTAATTTTATTTAATTTGATAAAATGATTAAAAATTAAAATATGTACATATTGCCCGTCGCTTTCATTTATAAATTGAAATAAGTCGTAACAAAGTAGAGGTACTGGAAAGTGTTTCTAGAAAGATCAAATTAGAGCTTGAGATTTAAGCATTTCATTTACATTGAAAAGATAGTATTATTTATTTAATTTGATGGGGGAAAATTAGTATATATTAAATTAATAAAAATAATTTTAATAAAATAAAATATTATAATGGGGGTTAAAGTATTTTATAAAGAAAAAATTATTTAATTTATAAAAAATTAGTATTGTGAAAGAAATTTGAAATAATTTTGAAAATAAATTAATTGAAAAGTAAATTTTAATTATTGTATCTTGTGTATCAGAGTTTATTAATTAAATTTTTTAAAAAAAAAATTCTCGAATTTAAAAGAGTTAATTAATTATAAAATTTATTATAACAAAAATATTTTTAATAGTTAATTAGAAATGAAATGTTAATCGTTTTTAAATATATCTAGTTTTTTCAGAAAAAAATTTAATTTTAATTTAATTTAATTAAAAAATTCATTAATAAATTTTTTAAAAATTAAATTTAATATTTTAAGGGATAAGCTTTAATTTAAATTTTTTATAAATAATAAAAATAATTGAAGAAAATTTTAAAATTTATATTGTTTAAAAATTATAATTTTTTATAAATAATTTCATTGAAAATAAAATTTAATATTAAATTTTAAGTTTTTATGAAAAGATAAAATTTAATTATTAAATTTTAGTTATAATGATAAAATTAGTATATAATATAATATATAACATTTAATTGAAATATAATTAAATTAAATATTATGTTAATTTATTATGTAAAATTAATTATAAGGAATTCGGCAAAAATTTATATTCACTTGTTTATCAAAAACATGTCTTTTTGAAATAATTTAAAGTCTAATCTGCCCACTGATGAAAATTAAAGGGCTGCAGTATTTTGACTGTACAAAGGTAGCATAATCATTAGTCTCTTAATTGGTGACTTGTATGAAGGATTGGATGAGATATAAGCTGTCTTATTTTTATTGAATAGAATTTAATTTTTTAATTAAAAAGTTAAAATATTTTTAAAAGACGAGAAGACCCTATAGAGTTTAATATTTATATTGATTATAAATTTTTTTATTAATATGAATTAAATTTAAATTAATATAAATATTTTGTTGGGGTGATAGAAAAATAAAATTAACTTTTTTTAAATACATATATATATATATATATATATATATATATATTAAACATATATACATGAATAAATGATCCATAAGTTATGATTAAAAGATTAAATTACCTTAGGGATAACAGCGTAATTTTTTTTTTTAGTTCAAATAAAAAAAAAAGTTTGCGACCTCGATGTTGGATTAAGATAAAATTTAAATGCAAAAGTTTAAAATTTTGATCTGTTCGATCATTAAAATCTTACATGATCTGAGTTCAAACCGGTGTAAGCCAGGTTGGTTTCTATCTTTAGAAAAATAAAATATTTTAGTACGAAAGGATCAAATATTTGAAATAGTTTTTATTAAAAGAATTTTATTAAGTTTTGTTAAAATTTGAACTATTTTGGCAGAAAAGTGTAATGGTTTTAGAAATCATAAATATATAGTTATATTATATAGATAGTAAATGATTATGAATGATTATTTATTAATTTTTATTGGTATTTTAATATTAGTTTTAGGGGTTTTAATTGGTGTTGCTTTTTTAACTTTATTAGAGCGTAAAGTATTAGGTTATATTCAAATTCGTAAAGGACCAAATAAGTTGGGTATTATGGGAATTTTACAACCTTTTAGAGATGCAATTAAATTATTTACTAAGGAACAAACTTTTCCCATGTATTCAAATTATTTTGCTTATTATTTTTCTCCTATTTTTAGTTTTTTTTTATCTTTATTAATTTGAATAGTTATTCCTTATTATTTTAATATAATTAGATTTAATTTAGGGTTTTTATTTTTTTTTTGTTGTACTAGAATGGGTGTTTATACTTTAATAGTTGCTGGTTGATCTTCTAATTCTAATTATGCTTTGTTAGGGGGTTTACGAGCTGTTGCTCAAACTATTTCTTATGAAGTTAGTTTAGCTTTAATTATGTTATCTGTTATTATTATAGTTATAGATTTTAATTTATTAAAATTTGGAAGTTATCAAATAATAATTTGATTTATTTTTATTATAATACCTTTATCTTTGTGTTGATTATCTTCTAGTTTAGCAGAAACAAATCGTACTCCATTTGATTTTGCTGAGGGGGAGAGAGAGTTGGTTTCTGGGTTTAATATTGAGTATAGAAGTGGGGGATTTGCTTTAATTTTTTTAGCTGAATATTCAAGAATTTTATTTATGAGTATATTATTTATTTTAATATATATAGGAGGTTATGATTTAAGAGTTCTTTTTTATTTAAAATTAGTATTTATTTCATTTTTTTTTATTTGGGTTCGAGGAACTTTACCTCGTTATCGTTATGATAAATTAATATATTTAGCTTGAAAAAGTTATTTACCTATTTCTTTAAATTTTTTAATATTATTTATTGGTTTAAAAATTTTTCTTATTTAAGATATAATTTTTTTTAGTATAAATTAATAGAATAATTAAATTCTTTCTTAAGTTTTCAAAACAAATGCTTAAACAAGCTCATTAATTTAATTAGTTAAAAATTAAATTATCTCAATATTTATTTATTAAAGGATTTAAGATAAAATATGAAAAATAAATAACAGTAAGAAGTTGCCCTGTAATAATATATGGTTCTTCAACAGGACGTGCTCCAATTCAAGTAAGAAGAATAACTGTAGTTACTATAGATCAAAATAAGATTTGATTAATGGGGTAAAATTGAATTCCTTGAATTTTTTTATTAAAAGTTATAGGTAAAATAATTAAAATTAAAATTGATATAACTAGTGCAATAACTCCACCTAATTTGTTAGGGATGGAACGTAAAATTGCATAAGCAAATAAAAAATATCATTCTGGTTGAATATGAACGGGGGTAACTAATGGGTTAGCAGGAATAAAATTATCAGGATCTCCTAATAAATATGGATTAATTATGGTTAATATAATTAAAATAAATAGTATAATTATAAATCCTACTAAATCTTTAAATGAAAAAAAAGGATGAAATGGAATTTTATCTAAATTTCTATTAATTCCTAAAGGATTATTAGAACCTGTTTGATGAAGAAATAATAGGTGGATTATAGTTATTATTGCTAAAATAAAAGGTAAAAGAAAATGAAATGTATAAAATCGTGTTAAAGTGGCATTATCAACGGCAAATCCACCTCAGATTCAATTTACTAATATATTTCCAAGATATGGGATTGCAGATAAAAGATTAGTAATTACAGTAGCTCCTCAAAATGATATTTGTCCTCACGGTAATACGTATCCTATAAAAGCTGTTCCTATTAATAAGAATAAAATAATTACCCCAATTATTCAGGTATATTTAAGATTAAATGATTCATAGTAAATTCCTCGTCCAATATGAAGATAAACACAAATAAAAAAAAATGAAGCTCCATTTGCGTGTAATGTTCGAATTAATCATCCATAATTTACATTTCGGCAAATATAATTTACACTAAAAAATGCTATTTCAATATTAGCAGTATAATATATAGTTAAAAATAATCCAGTTAAAATTTGGATTATTAAACATAATCCTAATAATGAACCAAAATTTCATCACGTTGAGATATTAGAGGGGGAAGGTAGGTCAATTAATGATCCGTTAATAATTTTAAAAATAGGGTGAGTTTTTCGTAAAGGTTTATAGTTATTTATCATTAGTTTGATAATAATATATAAATAAATTATATTGAAGATCGTAGAGCTCCAAAAAAAATATTTGTAATTTTTACAACAGCTACTAAAGTAATAAAAAGATAAATAATTAATATTATTATTATTAAAAATGTTTGATTATTATATAGTTTGGAAAGATTAATTTTATTTTCATTATTAAAAAATAAATTATGATTAAAAAAATTAATTATTTCATCATTAAAAGAAATATTTATTCAATTTAAATTGTAAAAAAAAATTAAATTAATAAAAAAAATTAAACAAAAACTAATAATAATAAATTTACTAAAAAAAAAATTATTTTTAAATAATTCATTTGATGCAATACTTGATACATAAATAAATAGAACTAATAAACCTCCTAAAAAGGTTAGAAATAAAATATATGAAAATCAATAAGTGTTAATTATTATTCCTGTTAGTAAACAAATAAATACTGTTTGAATTAAAATTATTAATCCTATTGATAATGGATGTGTTAAAAAAAATATAAATATTGAAAGTATTATTATAGAAAAGGTTAAGAATATGATTTCAAAGAATAGTTTAATAAAAATAATAATTTTGGAGATTATTGATAAAGATTTTTCTTTTTCTTTGAAGTTTTTAAAGAAAAGTCTTATTTTTGATTTACAAGACCAATGTTTTTTTTTAAACTATAAAAACTTAAAAAACAAATGAAAATGTATAATATTATAATAGTGATTATTTTTATATTTGTTATTGGTAATTTAATTTTTGTTTCCAAACATAAACATTTATTAATTATTTTATTAAGATTAGAATTTATAGTTTTAAGAATTTTTTTATTTATATTAATAGTTTTAAGATTTATAAATTATAATATATATATATTAATGTTATTTTTAGTTTTTGCAGTGTGTGAGGGGGCTTTAGGGTTATCAATTTTAGTTTCTATGATTCGAACTCATGGAAATGATTATTTTCAAAGTTTTAATTTATTATAATATAAAATGTTAAAATTTTTATTTATGATAGGTTTTATGATTCCTTTATGTTTTATAAAAAATATATTTTGATTGGTTCAAATATTTTTATTTTTATTGATATTTTTATTTATAAATTTAAGAATAAGATTATATAATTTTAGAAATTTAAGATATATATTTGGTTGTGATATAATTTCTTTTGGTTTAATTTTATTAAGAATTTGAATTTGTGGGTTAATATTAATAGCTAGTGAAAATTTATTTAAAGTAAAATTTTATATTAATTTTTTTTTATTTAATATTATTTTTTTATTGATTATATTATATATAACTTTTTCAGTTATAAATTTATTTATATTTTATTTATTTTTTGAAGGTAGATTAATTCCCACTTTATTATTAATTATAGGTTGGGGCTATCAACCTGAACGTATTCAAGCTGGATTATATTTATTATTTTACACTTTATTTGCTTCATTACCTTTATTATTGGGTATTTTTTTTATTTTTAATAGAGAAAATTTTATTATAATTTATTTTTTAAAATTTTTAAATTTAGATATATATTTACTTTATTTTAGAATAATTATAGCTTTTTTAGTAAAAATACCCATATATTTTGTTCACCTATGATTGCCCAAAGCTCATGTTGAAGCTCCAGTTTCTGGTTCCATAATTCTAGCTGGTATTATATTAAAATTAGGTGGATATGGGTTATTACGAGTGATGATTTTTTTACAACAAGTAGGTTTAAAATTTAATTTTATTTGAATTGTTATTAGATTATTGGGGGGATTTTATGTAAGATTAAATTGTTTTTGTCAAGTTGATATTAAATCTTTAATTGCTTATTCTTCAGTAGCTCATATGAGTTTAGTTATTGGTGGAATTATGACAATAAGATATTGGGGGTTTATAGGTTCTTATGTTTTAATAATTGGTCATGGATTATGTTCTTCTGGTATGTTTTGTTTAGCTAATATTAATTATGAGCGATTACATAGACGAAGTTTATATATTAATAAGGGAATAATAAATTTTATTCCTTCCATAAGATTATGATGATTTTTATTAATGTCTAGAAATATAGCTGCACCTCCTTCTTTAAATTTAATGGGGGAAATTATATTAATCAATAGATTGGTAAGATGATGTTGATTTTCAATAATTTTTTTAATGTTAATTTCTTTTTTTAGAGCTGGTTATAGTTTATATTTATATAGTTATACTCAACATGGAAAATATTATTGTGGTGTTTATAGATTTTATACTGGGGTATCTCGAGAGTATTTAATATTACTTTTACATTGATTACCTTTAAATATTTTAATTATAAAGATTGATTATAGAATAATTTGATTTTACTTAAATAATTTAAATAAAATATTGATTTGTGGTATCAAAAATATGAATAAATTCATTTTAGGTTATTCAAAAAAATTTCATTTGTTTTTTAAGTTTTTTTTTTTTGTTTTTTTTTAGTATAATAAATTTTTTATTTTTAATTTATTTTATCTATAATAATATAGTTATTTTTTTAGAGTGGGAGGTAATTTCTTTTAATTCTAATATGATTGTTATATCAATTTTATTAGATTGAATATCTTTATTGTTTATAATATTTGTTTCTTTGATTTCTTCTGTTGTTATTTTTTACAGAAAGAGATATATATCCTCTGAAAAAAATTTAAATCGTTTTATTATTTTAGTTTTATTATTTGTTTTTTCAATAATTTTATTAATTATTAGACCAAATATAATTAGAATTTTTTTAGGGTGAGATGGTTTAGGGTTAGTTTCTTATTGTTTAGTTATTTATTATCAAAATATTAAATCTTATAATGCTGGAATATTAACTGCTCTTTCTAATCGAATTGGAGATGTTTGTATTTTAATTTCTATTTCTTGAATAATAAATTATGGAAGTTGAAATTATATTTTTTATTTAAATTTTATGTCTAATGATTTTTCTATAAAAATAGTTGGTGTTATAATTATTTTAGCTGCTATAACTAAAAGAGCTCAAATTCCTTTTAGTTCTTGATTACCTGCTGCTATAGCAGCTCCTACACCTGTTTCAGCTTTAGTTCATTCTTCTACATTAGTAACAGCTGGGATTTATTTATTAATTCGATTTAATAATTTATTATTAGATTTATTTATATTAAAAATTTTATTATTATTATCTGGGTTAACAATATTTATGGCTGGAATTACTGCAAATTATGAGTTTGATTTAAAGAAAATTATTGCATTATCAACTTTGAGACAATTAGGATTAATGATGAGAATTTTAAGAATGGGTTTACCTGATTTAGCATTTTTTCATTTATTAACTCATGCAATATTTAAGGCTTTATTATTTATATGTGCTGGTGTTGTTATTCATATAATAAATAACATTCAAGATATTCGTTATATGGGGGGTATTAGATATTATTTACCTTTTACTTCTTTATGTTTAAATATTTCTAATATAGCTTTATGTGGAATTCCTTTTTTAGCTGGATTTTATTCTAAGGATATAATTTTAGAGTTAGTTTCTTTAAGTTATTTAAATATATTTATTTTTTTTTTATATTATATTTCAACAGGGTTAACTATATATTATAGATTTCGTTTAATAATATATTTAATAATTAATGATTTTAATTTATTGAGAGTTTATAATTTATATGATGAAGATTATACTATATTAAAAAGTATATTTACATTATTATTTATAAGTGTAGTAAGAGGAAGATTTTTAAGTTGAATAATTTTTTCATATCCTTATATAATTTATTTACCTTTTAATATAAAAATAATAGTTATTTATGTTAGTTTATTGGGTATAATAATAGGTTATTTAGTAAGAAATATGAAAATTTATTCTTTAAATAAGTTTTTAGTTACTTATACCTTAAGAAATTTTTTAAGTTTAATATGATTTATGCCTAATTTATCTACTTATGGGTTAAGATATAATTTTTTAAATTTTGGTCAAAATTTATTAAAAATTGTAGATATGGGGTGAAGAGAAATATATAGAGGACAAGGAATATTTTTTATTTTAAAGAAATATTCTATTTTTTATTATTTTTATCAGATAAATAATTTTAAAATTTATTTATTTAGATTTGTTTTATGAATAATTATTATATTATTTATTTTATTTATTTATTTAAATAGCTTATAATTAGAGCATAATATTGAAGATATTAGGGAGATTTTTAATCTTTAAATATATTTATAAAAAAAATTTTTTTTATTTTTACAATGAAAATGTAATGTTTTATTTAAACTATATAAATAGAAATAATAATGGAATTTAACCACTAAAAATTAAGTTAGCAGCTTAATTTTAATCTTTTTATTTCTTTAATTGGAAATGAAATTTCAATTTTATCATTAACAGTGATATACCTCTTTTTGGTTTCAATTAAATATTAAATAAGGAGTTAATTAAACTCTATCTTTTAAGTCGAAATTAAATGCAATAATTGCTTCTTATTTAAGATAAATTAAAAATTTAATATTTTTTGAATGCAAATCAAGTGTTTTTGTTAAACTATTATCCTTTTATGCTATAAATAATAGTTTGAATTAGTTAGTTCATTTTAATATATTTTGATTTCATTCATGATATAACCCTAAAATTAAGACTAATATAAAAAAATAACTAATTTTTGTTCAAATAATTAAATTAACATATATAAATGTTGAGATTATTGGGAAAATAAGAGCAATTTCTACATCGAAGATTAGAAAAATGACTGTAATTAGAAAAAAATGTAATGAAAATGGAATACGAGCTGAAGATTTAGGGTCAAACCCGCATTCAAATGGTGAAGACTTTTCTCGATCAATAAAAGATTTTTTTGAGAGAATTACTGATAAAAATATTATAATGTTTGATAAAATAATAAAAATAATTGAAATTAATATTATAATTATAATTATTTATATTAATAATAAATTAAACTTTTTGATTGGAAGTCAAATATACTAAATATATTATATAAATAGTTAATTTCCTCATCAATAAATAGAAATATAAAGAAATAATCATACTACATCTACAAAATGTCAATATCAAGCAGCAGCTTCAAATCCAAAGTGGTGATTTCTTGAGAAATGATTATTTATATGGCGTAATAAGCAAATTAATAAAAAAATTGTTCCAATTATAACATGAAGACCATGAAATCCTGTAGCTATAAAAAATGTTGATCCGTAAATTCTATCTGCAATAGTAAAAGGTGCTTCAAAATATTCGTATGCTTGTAAGATAGTAAAATAAATTCCTAGCATTACTGTAATAAAAAGACCTTGAGTAGTTTGGGTAAAATTATTTTCTATAAGGGCATGATGTGCTCAAGTTACAGTAATTCCTGAGGTAATTAAAATAATTGTATTTAATAAAGGAATTTGAAATGGGTTAAAAGGGGTAATACTTATAGGGGGTCATATTATACCAATTTCAATATTTGGTGATAAACTTCTATGGAAAAATGCTCAAAAGAATGAAATAAAGAAAAAAATTTCTGAGATAATAAATAAAATTATTCCTCATCGAAGTCCTTTAGAAACTAATATAGTATGTTTACCTTGTATAGTACCTTCTCGACAAATATCTCGTCATCATTGATATATTGTTAAAATTGTAATAATATAACCTAAAATTAATAAATTTATATTAAAATTATGAAATCATTTAACTATTCCTGTTACTAATGTTAAAACTCCAATAGCTCCTGTAAGTGGTCAAGGACTATAGTCTACTAAATGATAAGGATGATTATGGTGTGTTGTCATTAGTTACTTAATTTTTAATTAAATTAATTTACTTCACTAGCATAAAGATTACTTAAAATTGAAATAACATAAGATTGAATAATAGCAACAGCGGATTCTAAAATTATTAATAAAATTTGGATTATCACTAATAACACAATAAAATAAGAAGCTATATGAGGTCCAGTTCCTCTTAATAATGTTATTAATAAATGTCCGGCAATTATATTAGCTGTTAATCGAACAGCTAATGTACCAGGTCGAATAATATTTCTAATAGTTTCAATTAATACTATAAATGGTATTAAGATACTTGGTGTTCCTTGGGGGATTATATGAGCAAATATATGTTGAGAATTATTAATTCACCCGTAAAATATAAATCTTAATCATAAAGGTAGTGAAATTGATAATGATAGAGTTAAATGACTAGTACTTGTAAAAATATATGGAAATAATCCTAGAAAATTATTAAATAAAACAAATGAGAATATTGAAACAAAAATAAAAGTTGATCCGTTTAATCCATTAATTCCTAATAATGTTTTAAATTCTTTATGTAAAGTATTTAAGATAATGTTTCATAATACCATAAATCGATTAGGGATTAATCAAAATGAGTAAGGGATAAATATAATACCAATTATTGTTCTAATTCAATTAATTGATAAATTAAATAAGTTAGTAGTAGGGTCAAAAATTGAAAATAAATTATTTATCATTTTCAATTAAAATTTTTTAATGAGATTTTTTTATTATTTTCTATATTATTTATTTTTAAATTAAAAATATAATAATTTAAAATATTAAATAAAATAAAAACACAAATAAAAAAAAAGAAAGAAATTATTCAATTAATTGGTATTATTTGGGGAATAAAAGAATATTACTTATGTAATAATTTAAATTTGACATATTTATGTTATAGTTTAACTAATTCTTTTCATTAGAAGTAATTGCTAATTTACTATAAAATGGTTTAAGAGACCAGTACTTGCTTTCAGTCATCTAATGAAGAATAGTTATTAATTCAATTAATAAAATTTTTAATTGAAATACTTTCAATTACAATAGGTATAAAACTATGATTTGCTCCGCAAATTTCAGAGCATTGACCATAAAAAATTCCAGGTCGATTAATAAAAAAATTAGTTTGATTTAATCGACCTGGGTTAGCATCTACCTTTACTCCTAGTGAAGGCACTGTTCAAGAATGAATAACATCTGTTGCTGTAACTATAATTCGAATTTGGTTATTTATAGGGATAATAATTCGATTATCTACATCTAGAAGACGAAAATTATTATTATTTATTTCATTTTGTGGAATTATATAAGAGTCAAATTGAATATTGTGAAAATCTGAATATTCATAACTTCAATATCATTGATGACCAATAGATTTTAATGTAATTAAGGGATTATTTAATTCATCTAAAAGATATAAAAGACGTAATGATGGTAAAGCAATAAAAATTAAAGTAATTGCTGGTAAAATTGTTCAAATTAATTCAATTATTTGTCCTTCTAATAAAAATCGATTAATGTAAGAATTAAAAAATAAACTAATTATTAAATATCCGACTAAAACTGTAATCATAATTAAAATAACTAAAGTATGGTCATGAAAAAAAATAATTTGTTCTATTAAAGGTGATGCTCTGTTTTGGAGGTTAAAATTAGATCAAGTTGCCATTTCTAAAAAAAGGATATTCCTTTATAAATGGGGTTTAAATCCATTACATATAGTCTGCCATATTAGAAATTTCTTAAAATAGGTAGTTCATTATAAGAATGTTCTGCAGGTGGAAGATTTTGGTATCATTCAATAGAAGAGTTTATATTTAATGGAAATAAAATAATTCGTTTTTTTACTATTGATTCTCAAATAATAATTAATATTAATATTGTTGCAATTAATGAAATATAAGATCCTAAAGATGAAACAATATTTCAAGAAGTGTATGTATCTGGGTAATCTGAATATCGTCGAGGTATTCCAGCTAATCCTAAAAAATGTTGAGGGAAGAAGGTTAAATTTACTCCAATAAATATTGTAAAAAATTGAATTTTTAATAAATAAGGGTTTATAGATAATCCTGTAAATAGGGGGTATCAGTGGACAAATCCTCCTATAATAGCAAATACAGCTCCTATAGAAAGAACATAATGAAAATGGGCTACTACATAATAAGTATCATGAAGAGTAACATCAATTGAAGAATTAGCTAAAATAACACCAGTTAAACCTCCTACTGTGAATAAGAATACAAACCCTAATCTTCATAATATAGAAGGTCTATAGTTAATTTGAGTACCATGTAAAGTAGCTAATCAACTAAAAATTTTAATTCCTGTGGGAACAGCAATAATTATTGTAGCTGAAGTAAAATAAGCTCGAGTATCAATATCTATACCTACTGTAAATATATGATGTGCTCAAACAACAAATCCTAATAAACCAATTGCTAATATAGCATAGATTATACCTAAACACCCAAATGTTTCTTTTTTACCTCTTTCTTGAGAAATAATATGAGAAATTATACCAAATCCTGGTAAAATTAAAATATAAACCTCAGGATGACCGAAAAATCAAAATAGGTGTTGATAAAGAATTGGGTCTCCTCCCCCTGCAGGATCAAAAAAAGATGTGTTAAGATTTCGATCTGTTAAGAGTATAGTAATGGCACCAGCTAAAACTGGTAATGATAGGAGTAATAAAAGAGCTGTAATTCCTACTGCTCAAACAAATAAGGGTATTTGATCTAATGATATATTATTAGGTCGTATATTGATAATAGTTGTGATGAAATTAACAGCACCTAAAATAGATGAAATACCAGCTAAATGAAGGGAGAAAATAGCTAAATCTACTGATCTTCCACTATGGGCAATATTAGATGAAAGTGGGGGGTACACTGTTCAACCTGTTCCTGCTCCGTTTTCTACAACTCTACTTGAAATTAAAAGTATAATTGAGGGGGGTAATAATCAAAATCTTATGTTATTTATTCGTGGGAAAGCTATATCTGGGGCTCCTAATATTAATGGAACTAATCAATTACCAAATCCTCCAATTATAATAGGTATAACCATAAAAAAAATTATAATAAAAGCATGGGCAGTTACAATAGTATTATAAATTTGATCATCTCCAATTAAAGATCCTGGATTTCCTAATTCTGCACGAATTAATAAACTTAAGGAAGTTCCTACTATACCTGCTCAAATTCCAAAAATAAAATATAATGTTCCAATATCCTTATGATTTGTAGAATAAAGTCATTTTCGCTAATAAAATGGCTGAGAATAAGCGATAAATTGTAAATTTATTAACGAGAAATATTTCTCTTTTATTAAATAGGTCTTATAGTTAAAATATAATATAAAATTGCAAATTTTAAGATGAAATTAAAATTCTAAGGCTTAAAGAAACTTTCTTTATAAATAATTTTGAAGATTATTAGTTTAAATTAACTTAAAACCTTAAAGATAAAAAAAAGTTCTAGTAATTATTCCTAATAAAGAGATTATTCTTAAAAAATTAATAAAAAAAAAAGATTTATTTTTAATTTTAATTTTAAATCATTTTAATTTTAAATAATTAAATATTAATGAAGCATAAATAATTCGAATATAATATAATAGTATAATTAATCTTATTATTACAAAAATAAATGTTAAAATAAAAAAATTATTTTTTAATATAAAATTAATTACTATTCACTTAGGGAAAAATCCAATAAATGGTGGTAATCCACCTAATGATAAAAAATTAATTATAAGAGATATTTTAATTATATTATTTAAATTAATAATGAATAATTGATTGATAAAATATACATTAAACATAAAAAATAACATACATAATATTCTATTTAAAAAACTATAAAAACAAAAATAAAAAAATCATAAATTTTCTCTAATTATAATTGAGGATAATATTCATCCTAAATTATTAATTGAGGAAAAAGCCATTAATTTTCGTAAAGAAGTTTGATTTAAACCTCCAATAGCTCCAATAATTACATTTAAAATTAAAATAATTATTAAAAATTTATTATTAAAATAATAAGACAATAAGATTATGGGGGAAATCTTTTGTCATGTTATTAAAATAAAACAATTTAATCATGATAAACCTTCTATAACATTAGGGAATCAGAAATGAAATGGGGCTGATCCTATTTTTATTAAAAGAGTGGAATTTATTATGATAGTTATAATATTATTTATTTCTAAATTTATGAAAAATATTTTTATTAAAATAACAAATAAAAAATTAATTGAAGCAATAGATTGAATTAGAAAATATTTTAAAGATGCTTCTGAAGAAAATAAATTTTTTGAATTTGAAATAAGTGGGATAAATCTTAATAAATTAATTTCTAACCCAATTCAACACCCAAATCATGAATTTGAGGAAATAGAGATTAATGTTCTAAAAAATAAAATAAATAAAAAAAATATTTTATTTGAATTAACATATAAATATATATAAAATAGAAAAAAATTTCTTAATAGAATTTAAAATTCTTATAGATTATATTTTAGTGTATGATGCACAATAATTTTTGATATTATTAGATATAGTTTAATTCTATAAAATATAATAAAGGTAGAATTCTACATAATTTATCCTATCAGAATAATCCTTTTATTCAGGCACTTTATTTTTAAAAAAAAGGGATTTCCTTTATATTTGGGGTATGAACCCAAAAGCTTAATTTAGCTTATTTTTAA